ATTGAGTCTGACTCATAGTGATCATTTATCAAAGAATGACTCTGGTTATCAAATGATTGAACAACCGGGATCAATTTCCTTACGATACTTAGTTGACATTCATCAAAAGGATCTAATGAATTATGAGTTCAATAGATCCTGTTTAGCAGAAAGACGGATATTCCTTGCTCATTATCAGACAATCACTTATTCACAAACCTCGTGTGGGGCTAATAGTTTTCATTCCCCATCTCCTCATGGAAAACCCTTTTCGCTCCGCTTAGCCCTATCCCCTTCTAGAGGTATTTTAGTGATAGGTTCTATAGGAACTGGACGATCCTGTTTGGTCAAATACCTAGCGACAAACTCCTATGTTCCTTTCATTACGGTATTTCCGAACAAGTTCCTGGATGACAAACCTAAAGGTTATCTTATTGATGATATCGATATTGATGATAGTGACGATATCGATATTGATGATAGTGACGATATCGATATTGATGATAGCGACGATATCGATATTGATGATGACCTTGATATTGATACGGAGCTGCTAAATGTGCTAACTATGTATATGACGCCGAAAATAGACCGATTTGATATCACCCTTAAATTCGAATTAGCAAAAGCAATGTCTCCTTGCATAATATGGATTCCAAACATTCATGATCTGCATGTGAATGAGTCGAATTACTTATCCCTCGGTCTATTAGAGAACTATCTCTCCAGGGATTGTGAAAGATGTTCCACTGGAAAGATTCTTGTTATTGCTTCGACTCATATTCCCCAAAAAGTGGATCCCGCTCTAATAGCTCCGAAGAAATTCAATACATGCATTAAGATACGAAGGCTTCTTCTTCCACAACAACGAAAGCACTTTTTCATTATTTCATATACTAGGGGATTTCACTTGGAAAAGAAGATGTTCCATACTAACGGATTCGGGTCCATAACCATGGATTCCAATGCGCGAGATCTTGTAGCACTTATCAATGAGGCCCTATCAATTAGTATTACACAGAAGAAATCCATTATAGAAACTAATACAATTAGATCAGCTCTTCATAGAAAAACTTGGGATTTTCGATCCCAGATAAGATCGGTTCAGGATCATGGGATCCTTTTCTATCAGATAGGAAGGGCTGTTACACAAAATGTACTTCTAAGTAATTGCCCCATAGATCCTATATCTATCTATATGAAGAAGAAATCATGTAAGGGAGGGGATTCTTATTTGTACAAATGGTACTTCGAACTTGGAACGAGCATGAAGAAATTCACGATACTTCTTTATCTTTTGAGTTGTTCTGCCGGATCGGTCGCTCAAGATCTTTGGTCTTCATCCAGACACGATGAAAAAAATTGGATCACTTCTTATGGATTCGTTGAGAATGATTCTGATCTAGTTCATGGCCTATTACTATTATTACTATTAGAAGTAGAAGGCGCTCTGGCTCTGGCGGGATCCTCACGGACAGAAAAATATTGCAGTCAGTTTGATAATAATCGAGTGACATTACTTCTTCGGTCCGAACCAAGGAATCAGTTAGATATGATGCAAAATGGATCTTGTTCTATCGTTGATCAGAGATTTCTATATGAAAAATACGAATCGGAGTTTGAAGAAGGGGAAGGGGCCCTCGATCCGCAACAGATAGAGGAGGATTTATTCAATCACATAGTTTGGGCTCCTAGAATATGGCGCCCTTGTGGCAATCTATTTGATTGTATCGAAAGGCCCACTGAATTGGGATTTCCCTATTGGACTGGGTCATTTCGGGGCAAATGGATCATTTATCATAAAGAGGATGAGCTTCAAGAGAATGATTCGGAGTTCTTGCAGAGTGGAACCATGCAGTACCAGACACGAGATAGATCTTCCAAAGAACAAGGCTTTTTTCGAACAAGCCAATTCATTTGGGACCCTGCGGATCCATTCTTTTCCCTATTCAAAGATCAGCCCTCTGTCTCTGTGTTTTCACGTCGAGAATTCTTTGCAGATGAAGAGATGTCAAAGGGGCTTATTGCTTCCCAAACAAATCCTCCTACATCTATATATAAACGCTGGTTCATCAAGAATACGCAAGAAAAGCACTTCGAATTGTTGATTCATCGCCAGAGATGGTTTAGAACCAATAGTTCATTATCTAATGGATCTTTCCGTTCTAATACTCTATCCGAGAGTTATCAGTATTTATCAAATCTGTTCCTATCTAACGGAACGCTATTGGATCAAATGACAAAGACATTGTTGAGAAAGAGATGGCTTTTCCCGGATGAAATGAAACATTTGATTCATGTAACAGGAGAAAGATTCCCCATTCCTTAGCCGTAAAGATATGTGCCCATGAAAAGGGGATTAAGTGGAACAGAATTGGCCGGATGGTAGAGTCGTGGAAACACTTGTTTCTTCCATCTTTTTGGCCTTAGCCCCATGGAACAATATGCTACTGCTGAAACATGGAAGAATTGAAATCTTAGATCACTATGTGTGGATGATATGAACTGCCTAAACAAGAAT